CGCCTGCTGAGTGAGAGATTTCTGGTTGAGCTCTGTCTGAACGGAACCAATAGGCTTAAAGCGGTTCTTCGCCTCAAGGGTAATCTCACGACCAGATGCGCGAAATACCCGGTTTTATAGTCAAAAGATCTGCTAGCTATGGAGAAAGGCTCCCGTCGACCTTCCTTCGATGACATCTCTGAGGCTCCACATTTCTTTATAGTCAAGAAAGACAGGAAGGCGAAAGAAGGCCTTTACCTCTTCCTTTGCACCTTCGGATTCACTTTCCCAAGAAGCTGATTCTTACACCCTTCCATCTTGCTCGCTCTAAACTATCCATAGTCATTAGTCATTAATGTGTCACTTCCTTGTCCGATTCTACTACTATGAATCCTTCCTGCCCCTCACAGATTTAGTGAAAAGAGCTAGATTCTGCGGATTTGAGGCATCAAGACTAGTTTCAAAGGCCTTAATCATATCCTCGCTTTCTTAACTTAATAAAATAGATGTCTCGCCTGCCGAATCCTTTGGGCATCCATATAGCAGATCTGTGGGAAAGAAGACTCGAAGCAGGTGCCATTAGGCTTGCTAAAGAAATGCTTATCTCAGGGCTAACAGGAAAATCCCGAACACCGTCTTCAATAGCTGCTGATTCGAGAACAAGAACCATGGCATTCGATGCAGCCTAGTCCCGTCTTTGTCCTAACAGCTGAGCCAATAGCAGCGCATTCAATAGCAGCAGCAGCCTAAAACGCACGGAGGGAACGTGCTACTTTATAAAAGACCGGGATTTGGAGTCAACTTCCTTCCTTGCTTCCCGTGATTGGCTTCGTCGGAGCCTATTCTGTGATGGAGAGATCGAAAGCATTTTCGGGAAAACTTTCTTTGTTTTAGGAATGTCAAGTGTGAAGCTTGACTTTACCCAGACTGCTTTCGTCTGAAGTTGTCTACCGTACTTGATCAGTCAAGGGCTTGAGCACCTCCTTGTGCCATTAGAGAAGTGCATTCGAGAAGTCAGACTTTCATTAGCAATTCGCTTTCTTCATGGTTACGCGGGCAATTCAACAACATATGATTCGCCCCGAATATCTAACATCTGATTCACCGGCATACGATTAGCCGGCAGTTCCCGTTTATCCCGAGCTAGGAGCTCCGCTTTCTTCTCTTATGCAATTGCAATTTCTGGTAGGTTAGAATCGAACTAGCCGACATGAGAAAGAGTTTAGATATCCACGATCAGTAGATAGAGAATCGAACAAGTTGCGGGAAAGAGCTGGTAGTATATCGTATAATAAGATCAAGGCTGCTTGAATACACAACCCCTTTTCAGATCCATTTTTTGGTCTTTGTATGAAGAGAAAAGACAAGGGGGGCTAGGGTATGGCTTATACAGCAGAGGAATTTCATTCCGGGAACCCGTCTATGAGACGGCTATGGGTATAGACAGACATACCCGAAAGACCATTCCTTCACCACTTCAAAGAATAGACGGAGACGAGACGTACGATTGAAATCACGTTTATGAAAGCAATGGCTCTTAGCCGACTAAGATGACCACATAGTGGTATACTACTTCACGTAATTCACGTAATTTTCCACTTTACCACTATCAGACTAGACCGGAGCTTTTGAATAGGGCTTTGAGGATAAAAAGACTAGCCGGAAAGCCATTCCCCTGCTTGCGACCGCTGGACCACTTGGAATGATGGAAAAGAGAGGAAGAGAGTACAGAGAGCATTCCATATGATATGGGGCTTCCCATCGGGGCTACCATTTTCTCAGGCCCGATCGAGGTTCTCTTCTTTCCCGTTCATATGAAAAAGACCTGCAATGCTAATCTCGTTAGGCCACCCGAACCCATCGCACCTTTGACAGGAGGAGTTAGATAGGTGAAAAGATAACAAGACAACACCTGCCTATATCGCTCCTGTCTAAGCGAGCGAGACTTTTTCCATTGATATTTCCATATCATGTAGCGAGACTCCACTTTAGATCCTGCGAGCTTAGTTTATGAATAATGCAGCAATCGTAGGGTCGACAGTACCGGTGGGCTTTGAGCTACCAGAGCAAGGAGATAGAGCTTGAGCTTTTCCTTCATGGACCAAGGCGACTCTCGTTAGCTCTACTTGGGCTTAGTGCGATTCGAAACTGGGATTTTTTCTAGCCCGAAGAACGAACAAAGACAACAAGGAGCGACTGATAAGGAGCGGTTCAAGCTTTCTGGCCATTCCAACTGCCTCCATTATTCTACTTTTTAAGCGCCATAAGCAGCCAAGCATAGTGGTTCGCTCAAGCAAAGCAATGGAGTTTGCGAAACTTCCGTTCCGGTAGTCCTTAACGCAAGGAAATAGTAAGATCAGACCCTCTAACCAGAATTCGATTACACACAAGCTGCCAAGTAAGCTCTCGAAAGAGCTACCTCAGAATGAAAGCTACATCAATCCAAAGGAATTCAATCCGTTATATCTCCACCTCGTAAAGCCGTAACAGCATCGACTCATTAATGCGCCCTCAAGGGGCAGCCTATGGAACAAGGAAGAGGCTCGGCAGGAGACTCGCAACTAAGCACCTAAGCCCTAATTTAATCTGGATTAAGCTACTTGTGCACCCGCAGTCTTATGGTCTGGTGGTTTCGCCGTCTATGTATGACGTACATAGCACTAACTCGACCTTAGGGGGCAAGTAGGCCAGGCCTCTTAAGGTTACCTAGTTTGCTTAATCGCAATGATCATTAGAGCTCTCGATACCGGCTGGATCGGCGCACCTGTCACTCACACTAAGAAGAAATTGGAAACTTAGTTTCATCCATCACACGAAAGAAAAGATCAGACTCGGCACACGGGAAAAAGAGTTCGTTTACACTTCAATCACCACAAAGTGCTGGGGCCACTGGAATAGAAAACTCAGAAGACCTAAAAATCATCACTCTGCTGCAGAAAAGAAAGGGAATCTATCTCCTACAGGTCTGCTGACGAGAGCGTCGATTGCTATTCGACGAAGGAACTTTGGATTTCTAGACACGGCAAAAACAATCAAAACTAGTGTCGTCTGCGCTGACTTATTGACAAGTTAAAGAAAGTCCAAATTAGCACAATCTTTTGGATATCCTAACGGGTAAACTCCAACCTCTCGCGGGCTGTGCCTGAGACCCCCTCTTAGTCTTAGGAGATCCCCTACGAACGGTCTGATAGAACCGGGAAAGAAAAAGAAAGTAGATTCAAAACTAGAAGACCAAGAACTTAACTGCTGGAGGAAGTCAAGCAAGCAGCAAATGACATAGAATAGGGTGGAATCTTGTAGGGAGGTGCAGATTCATTTCTGAATAGCAAAGAAGATCAATTGAATAAGAATAAGAGAGGAAAGCACGACTTCTTTCTTTCATGATGTAGTTGTCCTGCTTGAATCGATATTGGCTTAGATGTGATGCACCCAGAGAAAGATCATAAGGCTAAGGAGAATTGACACGAGTTTGAATAACTTCTTATCATGTTCAAAGCCGATTGCCCGCAGCTTTTGGGGGAAGAAAGACTAGTAGCACCACTTCTCAAGATAGAATGTCCCAAGTGAGTCGTAACAGGTAGTCTGAATCAAAGACTGCCCTTTGATCTCTGTTTTTACATTCCCCTACCCCGGGTGAGAAAAAGAAATGGAACTATCCAATCTCACTGTCAATGCAATTACATGATCTGTCAGCGCACACCCTTGCCAATCTACTTATGAGGAGGAGGTTTTTGAAGGGTCTCTTGATGCAGCTGAAAACTCTTTTTCTTCTCTTTCAAGACAGATGGCAGACTTGTCTCCCCTGCACTCTGGTGCTCCAGACGTAATCCACCAAATAAAATATTTTTTGTGCTATAGTATGGATGTGTTGGCTGATGACGCGTGCATAGCACCTTTCTAGGATCTGATCAATGCAGTCCTTTTGACAGAGCCGACTTCCCCAGCTTCCTCTAATAGTAGTTGAGAAGTCAACTACCTCTCTTAGACTATGGACGAGAGTCTAAAGCTTACTGTAAGTGCCTTTCCCACTGCCAATGAACTGTTTACTTCGCCTATACCAACTCTCCTTTCGTGGGTATCGTAAAGATTCTTGTCAAAAAAGAAATATGATGGAAAAGGTTTTTCAAAGGGTAAAACCCGGAAAGCTAGTGCTCGTGAATGGGCTCCTTACATGCAGATTATATTAGCTGTCCTTAGGCTTCCTCTTATTTCGATAAAATCCTCCATTCACTTTATTTAATAACTCGTGCTTGATGCAATAAGCGCAAGGAGATTAAGCGTGTTTTTCCACAGATTGAAATTGTCTTGAATCGGCATACAGGCAAGTAGTAGATCTATCCTCCAAGCAGGTAATGAACTGGCCAGTGAAGAAGGCATCTTTTCCTTCCTAATACTTCTTTTGAAGGTTTCCGTCTTTTACTTGCTATTTATCTTGTCCGGTGACGTATTTCTATTTCTTTATCAGCAGGCTAAAGTCCCGAACTCCTGCTGTAAGACTCGGCTTCTTTTTCCGCCGAACGTAGGATGAAAAGAAGGGAAGATTAGAGATTGACCTCTCTCTTCCTGAGAGAAGAAGAACCAAAGGGCATCTTTTTGGACAAAAAAACCTTACAATGAAGAAATTCGCATTTTGGGTGAACTGGCTGGAGATATAGGTATCCCACCATAACTCATCCGAACGCTGCACGACGCTAGCCAGATCCCTAGGACGGGAGAGAAAGTTGAATAACAAACCATTGTACAGCAAAAAGGCTTCTTTGAGCCTGACCTCATCAACTGGATCAATTCGAATGCGAAATGGCAGTCTTGCAAGGGAAGGGGGAAAAAAATCATTAAAACGTGCAGCAGGAGGTTCTTCATTTCCTCACATATAAAGTTGTCATCCATGGCGGAGCACTCTAAGTGAGCGCGAGACGGTGTTTTTTTTGGAGGGGTGTGTTGCGAAGAAGGAGTGTAGTTCTGTACTGGCTTACTGATGGTGGCCGAGTCCTCCTCTTTGATCTTGAAAAAGATAGTTATGATTACGAAGCCGCTTCCTAAATAGGTGTTAAGGAGCATATCAGAGATGTGCATGTTCAAATCTGAAGGCGGGTTTGCATTACATCTTGATCTCTGAATCTTAACTTAATTTATGGGTTCTTGATAGTGACTTTTTCACTCAAAAAATGGGCGCTTTTTCATTCAATAGCTCTTCTTCTCTTGAAAACGAAAATTCCACATTTCTGTCTCCAGAAAGTAACAAGTCAAAGGGACATCGGCGAACCATGGAAGGATACGATCCTGTGGCTTTCAAAGATGGGGTACTTCTCATGAGGGTGTCAATCAAGATCTATTCCTTTCATTGTTAGACAAGGAGCGAAGCTATGCCCTCTTGTGGGGCAAGTTATTGATTTTCTCCCCTTAGACTTTCATATACCATGAGCTTGGTTCCCCTTGGCCGGGCATAGAAGTCAACCATCCCTCTTTTTTCTCTTATCCAATGGTTGGTGATCAATTCAATCCCTTGTAAATAGAAAGGTGGACACACATCCGCCTTGTTCACTTCAAACTGAACTACTTTTTTTTCTTGCCGGCAAGCGCTACGGCAACGCTTATGGCTGCAATCCAAACAGCAATGGCCCTCGCGGATTTCTCCTGCGGCTCATACATAACGTCAGTTATCTGGTCCCCCCTATCAACAGCTATCCCTTTGGCCGCCTCTACCCTATGATTTAATATATCTGTTTTTCCGCCTGCACCGCATTCGCTATGTGTTCTACGCCTTCTATGTTTAAAAAGAGGTTGATTACATCGGGTATCTTTCCCCACCCCGCATCCGAAAGCATGGAATGAGGGCGTAAGCTATGGCGGAAAGGTCTCCTCCGTTTATTCCTTTGTTTATGGCACTGCTCATCTGTGTCAGCTGCCACCATTGTAGTCCGGGCTTGTTTCTCTTTTGCACGAGTGCATTTCTGATTCTCGGGTACTTGAGAAGTTCCCTGTGTGTTGCCGCCATTTGCTGGTTTTTTGCAATCTCGTGGTTCATGTTTTATTTGTTGTTCTTTTTCTATTATGTATTGGTGCCCTACTCGTTCCGTAGATACCCGTATCTTTCCGCATGTAACATTTTCCCCTGTTTTTCGTTATTAGCTCTCGGCCGGTTCTCGTTTCCGGCCTTTTTTACGATTTTTTCCGGTAAGGTTGCCTTTTCTGGCCAAAAAAGAATTTTTTGGGACGCCCATTTACTGCGGGCAGGTTATCTCTTAGCTATTCTTCTACTTTACGCTATTTCTTCGTGCGTGAGAGTATGCTTTCTTTTAAGGCTTATACATACATTATTTTATTTTTCTGCAAGCTGCGAGGGGGGGAATTGGGCAACCGGATTGAACTGATTAGGCAAAGCAAAAAAGAATAAAATGCCATTGACATTGAATCAATAGTAAGTAAGAAAGCCAAATAGCCCATAGTTGGCTGCTTCTAGTGGACAACTAGGCTTTGAGGGAGGAAAGAGACTGTTGCATATTCATCTGACTCTAGATCTATAAATTTCCATTCCCAGTGCAAATGATGGGCAATTGACTGTTTGCACGAGTAGGCTGTTAGAATGCCCTGTTGGTGGAAGGGGAAGGTTTTACATATCTATTATCTTGCCTCCTCTGTTTGTTTATCGCCGCGATTCCTTATCCCTATCCCTTTGTTGATGAATCCCATCTCTTCCTTTCATTTCTTCTCTCCTCAAACGAAAGGTCTTTCTTTGTTTAGTTCAAAGAGGGGTATTATGACCTGGTGGAAAAATATCTTAAATGGCAATGGCTTTTGTTATATTTGTTATAAATGGAAATGTCGCTTTTTTAGCCTTCTCGGGCAGCTGCTATTTGAAATCCATTCCCGCTGCTGTCGTCAACGGTAGAACTCCTCGGGCATCCGTCCGCTTCTGGAGTTCAGGACTGAGTCTCGATCTCTCCGTTTGCTGTTCCTGCTGCCCCGGTGAAAGATCGAATAAATGGGCGATATCAGGCCGATGCCTCCCCTTCAATGTGCAAGATTGAAGTTCTGTATCAGCTTATTGATGTTGTTGAAGTAGCGGTTGAATTATCCATTTCCGTTTTTTCCATGGAAGTTGGGAGTTCAGGAAGCTCGCTCTCCCCTAATTGGGCCAAAGAGAAAAGCACTTTCTTTTGGGACAGGGCCGGGTCTCAGAGTCGATTTCTAGGCTGAGCGTCTTAGACTACGCTACGATATTGGACGAGATGGAATAGCCCCAAGAAAGGAAGAAAATCAGAGAACCAGCTCTGATAGACGCCATGTTCTTTTCAGATATGTCTGTTAAGGGGGCCGGCTTCGGGCCAGTCATGGTAGAAGGAGAACTGCCAGACAAAGCAACAGAAAAGAAAAAAGCAAAGAAGTCAGCCACCGAAAAGCTTTTTTTTTTTATTTGAGAGGGCAAAAAGGTTCGAAGGGCTTCGTTTCAAGACTATGCTATGGGAAGACTAGACTCTTCCTAAAAGAAAGGACTAGCCCGGCAACATAGCAGCTTTTAGAGAAGCAAGAAAATCTTTCGACCTTCACGGGCTCTTAGATTTGAAGAGATGTTTTGTTAAAAGCTTTCCTTTCCAGCGGTGACTACTATCGAATCAAAGACTCCGAAAGAGGGCTATCAACATAGGTAGATTTCTTTTTCACTTATCACGCCATGCGGTTTGACCTGAAATTGAAACAAAGTATATTCTTTTTTACCTCGGAGAATGCGTTCACCCAATCGACCTGGGGGACGCCACACTATGTATGACTGAACAGAAGCTGATCGGGATGAGACAGTCCCGAGAAGGATCATCGGCAGAAGCAGAGGAGCCGAAGGAAGAACGAACTGTCCTTCCATACTGAAGTTCAGCTGGACTTTGGCAAAGAGGAGCGTCACAGGCAAATTAAAAGGCATTTGAGGGCACTAGTTTCAGGAAACATTCTATCGACCGTACTCTCATTCCAACTTCTCTTAGTCAGTCTTTCCAGATGGGAGAAGACCGATAGGAGGATGGGGACTAGCTTTCGACAAAGACTAAGACGGAGTTGGTGCTTGGCTAAGATAAGAAGAGTCTGAGACAAAGTTCGAAGATCGAAACTCAAACTGGGAAGGAACTGTTCTCGAATCGTCTTCTTGGTGCACAACCCCTTGGATTAAAACTATTCCGAATTCGAATTTAACGTCTATTGCGGATCTAAAGATTCTGGGCATCTGAGAACAAGCCCTTCTGAATCCATTTCGCACACCAAGACCTCTTTTTTTTTGCTAAGAGGGCAAGGACATTCGATTTATATTGATTAACGAGACCGGTAATCCCGCATCTGAGACAAGAACGGCTATTCCCCTAAGAAAGGAAATGGGGCATTCTTCCTTTTCTGATTCTAGTGCAGAACGCATTATAATATAACCGCTCCTTCCTTGTCCTCCTCTGGGCATGATGAATATGAGTGCCTTATTACTTTTAAAGCTAAATGTGGACATGAAAAGAGATTTTCTTTATAAAGGAAGATTCTGTCACAGCTGATGATTCAATTCATCTACACCAAGATTCTAAACCTTGTCTTCCCCGCTTCTCTTCGCCTGGGTATGAATACCATCTCTCAATTGAGTTTTTTTTCTTGTTTTTACTAGTCGTCTTATTTACCTCTTCTTCAATGCTTTCTTTCTAAATTCCCGATTCGGAAAGAAAAAGAAGTACTAAAAAGAACTTAGATAAAGAAAGCTTTGAACCAGCGATCCCTATTCTAAAGGTTAAGACCTCATCAATCTTCTGTTTCTGCCTTCTAAAACTAAAATAAAAGGGGTCTACGATCAAAACTTTTATCTTCTGGTCTGATTTTCATCAGCAGCGGCTTTGGCAGTCGTTCCTGAGTTGCCCATTGGTGTCTTTTCTGACTCCAGCCCGATTATCTTAAGGTAGTTAGTGACTTTCTTTTATTGTCTTGCTTAGGAGCTGGCCTTAAACTTTCCGTTTTTGAGCCCTTGTTTCCAATTATCAATCAGTCTAGACGCATAAAGAGAAAGGCATGATTAGTTAGTTATATTTATTATTTTAGTGAACTAATTCTTCTTCTTATCCCTTCTTAGCTCTATTCCTCTTATTCTTTATCTTTCTATTCTTCTTGGTCAGTGCTTTCCTAGCTCTACTCTTTCCGCTCCGGTTAGTGAATCCAGATCATTTAGTGAATCTAGAGTGGGATCCGTTAAACCTATGGCATGTTCGGAAAAAGAAGACTTTTTACTGATAGGCCTCCTCTTTAACTGGGGTCAATGCAATTGAGGTTTTTTATCTTGCGATAGATACCACTTCCGAATCACTTTCTTCCATAAGCAGCCGCTCTTCCTATTCAAAAGAAAGAGGAGGCGGGATATTTTCCCGAGAGTAAATTTTGCTCTTTCGAGAGCAAAGAGAAGCGCTTTTTTACCTACTTGACGAAAGGTTTTTCTACACGCCCACCGTTACCGCAGGACGTTCTTTACTCAGTTAGAGCAACATCAAGAGAAGTAAGAGGACTGCGTTACAGTAACTCTAACTGTCCTATCCTAACCTAAGGCTCAAATCAGTGACCGAATGCTTCCCGTTAGGAGAAGCACCGCTTTTGTCTGTCAACTCGCCTCTTACTCTGCTCTGAGCTTGGTCCCTTTCCACCCGGTTTTGACGAACCTATGATTTGCGTGGGAAGCTCGACTAGGAAGGTTTAGGCGGCTTTCCTTGCTTCAATTCAATCAAAAACAACGAAGCTAGCTTAGCTATCCTCTCCTACCGTGTGTATTGGACAAAGAAGAAAGAACCCTCTCTAATGAAGAGTAGGACCGCATGAGACTCGATGGTAGTACCGGTGAACCAGTTCTAGCCAAGGGTACTCGATCGACGAAGACCGAAGAGAGCTAAAAGCAGGGTTGGAGCCTGGCAATGCAGCTCAATCTGAGTCTGATTCTTCAGAGTGTGTGATAAGAGTAACCCGAACCTTATGAAAGCGATAAGGACGAATCTGAGAATATGGGTTTCGGAGGGCAAGACTGACCCAACCCATAGGGGGGGCGTATCATTCCTTTCTTTAATTTAAAACTTCTTTCTTTCACTAGATGCTGAGCTACCTTCTTTTAGGCACGGAAAGCCTAAAGCATCTCTTTCTTCTGTTCACCGGAAATGCGGGTACGGGAGTAATTGAATCAGAAGGCTGTGAGCATCCTTTTCTTGGGTTGGGGAAGGGAGTTCGCGTTAGCTTTACTAACCTAAGACAGAGGAGAGGGCAAGAACCCGATAGAATAAGGAGATGAAGCTCTCTCAACTACCAGTGCAGGGGCAGGAGTGGAAGCTTAAGACAGAGATCTGGGATTCCCACTCTCTAGAGGTTCTAGTTGGGTTGGAGCTTTCCTCAGTACGACTAAGAAAGGGGCTAACCAAGAGTGAAGAAGCTTGACTTGTCTGGCTTGCCTCTCGCTACCTTATACCTTCAATCGCTGGGGGCTTATCTTCTCAATGACGAAGCCTCGGAACAGAGGTTAGTAATAGGCTCGACCGAAGGGATCGGGTTACTCTTTCGCCCCGGGTTGAGTCAATGCTTTCTTCCTGGAGCATCGATGGAATGCAGCGCAGTCGTCGACCTTTTCGAAACGTAGCTATGAGAAGTCGAAACCACAGAAGAAGAACTACGCTATTCACTACGCGCTATTGAAAAGAAGGTAAGGAGACGAAAATCACCTATATTGATCCTTTACTGCTTAGTCGAAATGAAAAAAGAAGATGATGAATAAGTTAATATTCAAGCTCTTTGAAACGAGTGATGGGTAAATATTCTCTCTTTTATCCTTACCTAAGGCGTAGAGCTTTCCCCGGGAGTGAATAACGCAGTAAAGCCAGTTAGTTCTTCTCAATTCTCTTCCTTTATCTATCTTCACTTATTCTATTTCTAGTTAGAAAGCCAGATCGGATTCATCAATAGAATAGCTTGGGTGAGTCTTTCCAACTTCCATGACCCTTAGGGCTGGCTACACTCCCTACCGCCCAGTCAATTCTCTGACTATCAGATAAAATAAAGCAAAGAAAGCAACAAGAGTGGAGAGAACAAGCTCTTCAAGCTCAGCTTCGGCAACAGCAACTCGAGAAAGCAATTCATGAGGAACCGGCCACTTCTTTATATACGTCACCATTTGACGATCTGTCTGTTCAGGCAGGTGCCACGGAATTGAGTACGGAATCAGAGATGGGGGACAGCAACGTCAAAGACTGAGGGAAATGAGTTCCGAGACTCATCTAAGTTCCCATCGGCCGTTTGCGGGATGGGGAAAATCAGAATATAAGCTAAAAGCAACTGTCCCAATAGGCGCAAGGAGCGTTTACACTCGACAAGAGGTCTCAGAGCGACCCCTATGGTATGGTATGGCTAAGCTCCGTTCATAGCCGCACTGACGATCTGTCTTTAGTAGGTCGTCTATTCTTTCTTACCTCGGGATAGGAGTTCCTAGCCCCATTTTATTTAGTAGAGATCACCGGATCTTCTTTCTTCTAAAAGAAGTTCTGAATCTTCCTGTTCCGGCCGGGGTCAGTTGAAGGCAAGAAAGGGCGAAGGACCAGAGGGATTAGGCTTCGTTCCTGCGTATTCCTTCCTTGCTCTTGGGTTCCTCCCCGCTCCACTTTTCTCTCCCCGTGCCCAATCCTGCCCAGCTAACCAGCGCACCTTCACCAACCCATGTGTCCCGTTTCGGGGAGTCAGTCCTTCGATGAGCCGGATAGAGGGATAGAGATCACGCGCTCCATCTATCTCCTGCCGAACCACTTCGCTAGTCAAAATGGGTCGCATTCAGATATCTTTTGGCTACTCCCTCCACTTATGGCCCAGTTGTAACCTTTAACCCCCTCTCTCTTTTGACTTTCTAACAGAAAAAGCCTTTTTCCCAAACCCTTCCATCCACCACGCGCCTTGCCTTGTACGATGCGCTCTGGCATCCCCTTTGTCCAACAAGTAAGGTCCTCTTGGGACCCTTCTTGCAACGACCTCTGTGCCGCAAGGGGCCATAATAAGTCTTCTCTCAATCTTGAATATCAAGCAAAAAAAGAAATGCGAATTCTTAGCTGATCCTCGATTGACTGATCCAAGACGGAATGAAATCGATTGACTTGAAACAGTCTATCTACCGTCTATTGACTTCGTCCTGCGGGCATCTTCAAACGCGATCGATTCTTTCGGGCTTTTCTCACTCTTAATAGGTATTCTCGAGGCGAGGTCAATGAGATGCTCTAGTCAAGCTCCTCTGCTCACAGCACGACTCTTTGTTTCAATCCGTCTTGAATGGTCCTCTTTCCGCGGCATCATCCTAATATTATGCTTGGCACGGTCCTCTTGATTCAATCTCAAAGGTCTTCGCGCGGCCTCTCTTTTTGTGAGAACATCGAGACGTGAGGAGTGAATAAGCCAATGAGAAAGCTGAGAAGCCGAACCCGGGCAGGGTGTGAAAAGGATAGAATCCAGCCGGGGTCTGGAAGATTGCCCTCACCACTTCAGTTCTCATAGAAGGAGAAGCTGTGAGCTAATAAGAAGAAGGCTCGCAAATCTTTATCCCCTAGCCCTGCTCCCCCGATGCCTTCTCCCGAGAATGAGATTGGAGAGGGAAGGCCCCGCCTCGCTCCCCGAATAGACGGATCTAATGACGGAACTAAATGCCCTGTTGATAGATAACCCCTTGCGGCTACCTGTTGATTGAGATTTAAATAAAGGGATGGGAAATTTCCAATTAGATCGAGATTCTTCTTTCTTGTTATGGATAGAGGTTAGCTTTGCCAGCTGTAACCGATGCTACAAAGGTTGAAAACGGAGATTCCTTGATGCCGTTCGCTTGACGTGAGGTCATTCCTTTCAACTAGCCTATACCCATCATATGAGGAGCTTTGGATCAAATGGTGCCTAGCCTTTCGAAAGGAAGCCTGTCTGTCTGTACACACCTTATGACTCGAGTGTACCAAAAGAGATCGGATCCAGATTCAATACTTCCGGGATTTAGGGGTTGTTCTTCGCTGAGAGCTTCTTCACTCAATTACCAAGATTCAATCGACTTTCTTTTTCCGTTAATAAAAGAGAGGAGGTATAGCACCAGCCCTCAAGCACTACACCAATAATTGACAAGCCGGATAAGCCGGGTAAACTTCTCCCTCTGCTGCTACTGGATATCGACCTAAGAGATACTAGACCAGGTATGAAAGGAAGGGCTTAGTCTCCGTAGATGGAATGAGAATACACAGGAGGTTAACTCAGTCCTATTATTAAAAGAAGTAGCGCCTTCGCTTACTCATTCCTCCGTATGGCTTGGGGGTCGGCTTGCCGGACTGACCGACTAGTAGTTAGAATACCTCCCCTCCACATCCTCCGCCTGCTGCTTAGGGGTTGCTGGTGACGGTGCCATCCTCAGAATCCTTCCTATTCGGCTTCTGGCTTCAGCCTCAGATTTGTGCTGCCTTTCGGCCTTCGCTTGCTTCAATGTTGCCATGAATACGCTTGTTGGTTGACTGATCCTTTGTTTGATATGATCCTACTATTGAAGACCTTTACTTTTGACCTTCCTGCATCCTTTCCTTCTCCCTTTGGAGATGTTTAAACTATTGATTGCCGTGTTCTACTTGGCTTACAGAGATGTTTTAAAGTGTTTTCTTCTTATAAGCAAATAACGGCTCACGCTTTTTCACTGGATGTGCTTTTGAACGGGTCAAAGAACTATGAAATTGTTTTCTTCTTTCTTCAATTCAAACTTCAAACCTCGTAAGCCTTTATTTACTATTCCACCCGGTAAAAGCCAACTTTACGATTTACTGCTTCCAGTCTTTGCTGTCCAATCCGTAAGTCCTTACTTGAAGCCCTAGGTAAGGTTTAGTCTTCCAAGTAAAGTAATGCAGAATGGAATGGTTGATGGACTTGCTTTCTCGCCTTTCCGCAGGAACCTCTGTCTCACTTATTGACCTCTAATATAATCTGAGGGTAGCCCAGTCAGCTTACTCGCACCTATAGTGGCAGCGCCTTATTCCACTACGTATCTGTCTGTCTGTTTAAAGAAAGAAATTGGTTAGTTAGATCACGCAAGAACTGGCGTACCAAGGGAGATCTTTCGATCACTCTGTTAGACCCAAGGCACGTCTTCATCAAGCTCTCGAACAAAGAAAATATGCACCAAAAGAGAAGTTTTTTATTGAGGGAGTTTAGGGTTTTCTGCTGGAGCCATGATTTCCGTCTCTGCAATGGTGATCCAATGCATGCGCGGGTATCGCGACCCCATCTGCCTATTGTCTTCTTTTTTGAGTTTCGCCTGACGTCTCGACTTTCGGAATTGGCCTGACTGGTCCTACGAAGCTTGTCTCACGCCCCAACGTAGCTAGGGTTTGTGTAGAAGTCGGTCTTCTCAAGGAAAACCTCCAAAATCGTGTTTGGATTGGATCTACTGTGTATGGATCACCAGCAAGAAATCGTTTCTTTTTGAATACCTAAGTTCTGCACGCATTGCAGACGACAAGGTCATGCCCGTTACGAATGCAAAGTGGCAAATAAGGAACCTGGTGTCAACCCGTCACCGAGAATGGCCTATGTTCCAAGAACCAATGCTACCATCAGAACCTACCACTGAAACGATGCCTGCTGCTGATAATGCGGCTCTTGTTCAAAATGCACCTGCTGGTGTGGCTGAAGCTGCAAATAATGCTCCGGTTTTTTCTTTTTATTTTCATGCTAATAACCAAAGCTTTTAAGTAAGTGAGGGCTGCTATCATACTAGCGAGGAGGACACGGGCTCACTCTCTGTTCAACAGAAAGGGAATCCTATTAGGGAAAACTTGCCTTATCTCACTGCTTTCACTGGCTAACCCTACATAGCTTTACCAGTAGAGAGAAGGAGCACCCTTACTTTGCTGTGATGAAACAACTTTCTTTACACTTGATGGCTTGGAATACGATTATACGTCTAGATGGGGGCATTTCAGGTCTTTTCTTTCACTCGAGACGATGATAATTTGCGTAATGCGTAAGAAAGATTCTATGATGAGCCCGAACCTTTCCTCGGACACCTTAAACTTAAAGTCAAGTCAGTTCCTCAACCCCGTCTGTGGCTGTTGGTTAATTGGTAGAGGAGCACGATCAAATAGATATCAAAAACTAATGCATTTTGATGGCTAATCTATCATTGAGGGGAGACTTTGAGTTCAGTTAGATCTTACTTAAAAGATCATTAGATCGGAGGTTGGAGTGTCACTTTCCCCGGAACTTTCTGTTAGGATGTTAGCTTCTCTTCCCCCTCATTCCTGCCTTCACTCGATTCCAACATCAACTGGTTCTTAAAGAAGGTGGTCTGACCTTACTCCAATTCCCCTAGGGTTAGGGGGTAGCTGCAACAACATAAGATGGATAAGCAGGGGTCTTAATGTCTTTAGTTCGAATGAATCCTCCTCCCTTTGCTTTGGAACTCTATAGAACCTTCTGTCCCTTCGGGTAGCTACTCGGATAAGCAGCTTAGCTCATTAGCTCATATCAGATTTAGCTAGACGGGTTGGTTTGGAACATCAAGCAAGATCCACCAGCAAAAGGTAAGTATCCGAAGACGTGATCCAAGGTTCCATTCTCCGGGGGTGTAAGCCTTCTTTCTCAATATCCTCATCTGCCCTATCTCCTTTTCACTCTATTGAAGTGGAGCTAATTGAAGACTCACATGGATGAGGCTATACCTATATTCTATCTTAAATAAAATGGGAGACGGAACCAGTTACAAGTAAATACTTGTTTACTCCCTAAAGGGATAATTCCAGTAGTACCGATCAACCTTTCTGTGAAATCCTTTCCGCCGGTACATCATAAATAAGAAAAGAAGAGAAGCTTCAGTTTCTTGCTTATCTATGGAATATCGCATTGTTACTGGCCTTTCAAATCCTTTCCCCTGGTCTTGCCTCTCGTAAGGGTGTTGATATCCTCGATTCGACGAATCTTGTCTTTCGCGTGTTGAAATTTTCCTGGTGTGAAAAGTGAGCCTGAACTGACTTGGAAGTCCGATGAGTTTGCGCGACGGTTAAGGTTTACCTTGCCTCTCGGGTAGGGGCGTACGGGTTTGCTAAGCATTACATCCACGGGAAAACCTCCGAGAGAGTCCGTTTGGCAGCAAACCATAGCCAGTGGAGTAGGATGAGGCGGCCGGAAGAAACTGAGCCCGGACGAAGCCAATCACATTGAGTTGTAGATTGACATAGTGAACCTTCAGTGTACTTATAATACAAAGTAAGAGTTGAAGCTGAGCATTCACCCTAGTGGCACCTCTGACCTCAGATGCAGATGTTAAGCATATAACTAGCGAGCGAACCTGACTGAGCCTGCCTTTCAAGAAAAAAAGAATCCAGCAGAAGCTGAATACTTGGCTTCAAGCTTCTCAGCGCCATAAACGTTGTTACCTATTCGACTATTCTAAACGTAGCTTCAAAGCTTTCTATAGCGCTTGCTTCTCTCGGGAATTGTTTCTAAGCCGACAAAGGCACTGCTTCGCCTACCGACACCGCTCGCTAACCGGTTACCTTCTGTTACCCTTCAATCGGCGGGCCTTGGCTTAGTTTTAGAGGTTAGTTACACATCTATCTCACTTGTAACTACCTGACATACGCTATCAAACTATTGAGATTAACCCGAATCCGGGGAAGGAAGAGAATGCATTGGGAATGGTGATGCCGGATGGACTTGTAGAAGTGGGCTCACCAGCATAGGAAAGGTTGAGTCGATCCCAGAGAATGGATTAGTTGAGAACTTGGTGGGGGTTCCTTCGCTGTTGATGGCTCTTCGTTGGATCCATAAGGTTGGCCTTTTGATACGTTATTTCATTCGATCGAGAACCCAGAAGATTCCTATTCCTTCTTTGGTAGCTATTTCCAAGCCGAGAGATAGAGAGAAAGATGGTTCTGTTCGAGGTTGCTTAGCGGCGCTGGCTGGAGATTGGGAAGAGGAGAGAGGTTGGTGGATGGGAGAGCAATAGAGGAATTGGATTCATGGTTTCCACTACTAGAGCCCGCCCGGGTCTTTGTCCCGCTTAATGGTTTTAAGAATCGAGTCGCCTTCGACTGCTTCTCTTGCCTCATTAGATCCACTCGATGCTAGATCACTTAGATCCGAGTACAGGAGCGAGGTTATTCCGCCAGCACTGGAACTTGAAAGAGCAGAAGAGGTTCATTGGCTGCGGGAGAGGAAGAAATAGGTGGCCCTAGGAAAGCAGAAGAAAGAATTGATTGGATGGCTAACAGAGAAGAGAACCCGGGAGATGATTGCTTATCGCAGGGGAAGATGGTGGAGGGCAAAAAGCGCCTTCCCTTTGATCGGTAGCCAGATGAATGAGTAGTTTAAGGCTTGGATCCATGGATGGGAACATGAGGTGGGCTGGCTTCGGATCCACAACTGGTGGAGAGTACCGGGTGAATCATTGGAACGAGAGTAGCTTGTTCGTTTGACATGAAGGAATGAACGGATCCGGTGGAATTCAAAATAAGATGAGGCTACTATTGGTCGGACTCTAACTAGCCAGTCCCAAGTCAAGCCGGTCAGTATCCGGTGGTCAGTAGTGGGCCGAAGCATCCGGTCAGTTAGTCCAGTCTGATTTCTGGCAAGCCAGTAGGTGTCAGCGAGAGGGCCCTCTGGTAAAGTAGCAGTTCGAGCAAGAGAGAAAGTAGCTTATGAAAGAAAGAGATAAGAACTATGACTTAAACGATTTCTGTCTTACTTTCGGTAACTTATTCAACCGATGGATGAGAATGAAAGAAGGTTGATCTTTTTTTAATCGAGATTCTTGGGTGAGTCTTCCATGGGGGGGAAGCTTTTCTTATTCCGAAAGAGTGCTAGAAGCTAGAAAACTCCAAAGGCAATGCAAGAAAAGGGTCTAAGGCGCAAGGCAGCAGGAAAGCAAGTCCTCGGTCGTAAGAAGAGCTTTTATGTGCTTACTTTTTCGTAACTTTCCATGGACTAAGGTTTCGGTATTTGGGAAAATCCGAGTCGATAGAACTGTAAATTCAATTTTAGAAAGGGTCAGGGAAGTTCAAAGCAAGGTTTTAGAAGTAAGCAAGGTTAGATGATAAGTCATTCCCTGGGGATATAATTTATATACTAAGAGAAGAGGGTAAGCTTTCTTGATCCTGAATCCGAACTTTCCCGCAATTCAGAGATTGATTGGTTGAACCGGTAGTTGAGCTGAGTGCTTGCCCGCTTCGCGCCTCTCCTTGACGTATTGCTGTAAGCCAAACTCCTTATGTCACTTCTGTCTATGGGATTGTCACATACATTCTAAAGTAGCTTTAATTTCATTCCCTTGCGTCGATAAAGCCTTCTTGAATTGAACTACTTCTTTGCTTTCGAGAGAATCCGTGAATGAAGTAAGAAAGGTTCTTAGCCAACCAAGCGTCAACTATAAGGGTTAGGATTAATCGAGCCCTAAGTATAGGCCTCGGTCAAGCATCAGTCACAGGATCAGACTCCACCTTTCCTGCTTGACTTGAAGACTCTCGGGGTGCCTCTAACCAAGAGCGGAACCTCCCTTTACATATGTATTTATTGGTTCGAGAGATGCCACCTCAACATATTATATTATCAGATTCGTTCTTTGTGTCAGCTTCTGCGAACCCAGTCTCATACTCGGAAAAAGCCTTTAAGGCCCGATACTCTCTCTCAGCAGCAACATCCACCACAAGATCCGATGCAACAAAAGCTGTTCCTTCTCCAGATACGGGAGCTTTCTCCGGATTCAGTTGATGATTCTCTTTCAGTGTAATCTCTGTTTGAAAGACCTTTCCGTTGTCAATTAGTCGGGTAGCTTCCCACCTCCACTCTAATAAGCTTTCCTGTCCTGGCTTGAAGCTTTCAGTGAACTTATTTCAGACCCCTATCTTTCTTACTTGACTGCTTAGCCGAGGAATCTTTCCTTTTCGGTCTCCTACCTGCGTTCCTAAGCTAGCGTCGAGCTCCGTAACCCTATCCTTCTGAGTCGGGCTAGTCCCATACCCACTTTCTTTCAACTATAAGTTACGAATTGAACCTTTCCTCATAGTCTTCGAAAGCCTTGGATTAACGGAGACTTTACATGCACCGGAGCCGGCTACTTTCTCTCTATAAGAAAGTAAGAATGCGGGGTAGGAATTGCTTTTGTTCTCTATTTACGATCGCAAAGTCTGCCTTCTTCCTAACAGCTTTTCATTCTCTAGCCTATAAAATCAATGAACGTAGGAAGCTTACTGAGACTAGGCATTCAATGGGAATTCTAGACTCTTAAACTAATTGAAGAAAGAAAGCGCAAACCAGTCTAGCCAGCTGGACAATCAGAGTCATGTTTAACACATAGGTTTTCGATCATGTCAGCACCCTTCCCTTGAAGCTCAACCATCCGGGATGCTAGTTTTCTGAGGATGATTCTTTCGCGTAAGTCAGGGGAGTGTTGAGCCGATGACCTTTTCAGCATCGCTGTGAGAGCATCCGAGTGAAGAATTTCTTCCAATGGCATGCTGAATGAAATAGTTTCTTAGTGCTTCCCTTTGTTCTTGAAAGAGATCAAGACTGGTAGGCAGGCTAAGGCCAGAGATTCAATGCCCGAGGGAAGTCCTAACCCTGTATGAGAGCTTGGCCAGCAAGCTTTTGGACATTGAATGTACACTCGAGGAGGACTGAACAGATGTAGAGGATCCTGACAAACTTGGAGAAAGCACACCTTGAAGAGTTGACATCTGAGATTGAAGATGATGTCAACAGTTAGCCAAGAAGGTTTATGGCAAACTGGAAGGAGGGATAAATGATCTACCTTAGGTAATGCTCTGCTTTCAGTGGGAACCGGTGGAGATTGAGGTGAAGGTCTTTTTTTTAGTCTATCCCTTGTCCCATATCTGCTGTTTTCATCCAACTAAAAATCTCGTAAGAGAAGAAAGAAACTTTACGCCCAAAACTCCCATGTCTTTCTTGGTTGGACCAAGCCAATCGGTGATTTTCGACAAGTCTTTCCTCTTGTTGGGGGGAGCGGAACTGTCTTTGAATAAATTTGATATGGAGAATTTTAACGTCGTATCCATATTTCTGGGGATCGGAGTAATCCTTTCGGTAACCATTTTTTGTGCGGGACAAGTTTACGAGCGAAGTACTCTTGTGGAACGTATACATAAGTTAGATCTCGAGAAACTCAAACAAAAAACCGAAGCAAAACTATAAATGCTTTGGAACCTTTATAGGGATAGGGATGAAAATATGCGATTACCGGAAGGACTCAGTTTCAAAGACATAGTTGACCATGCCTTTATTATGAACGAAACTCTTGAAGAACAAATTCTGGGGTTAAACAAAATCCATTTGGATCTCATTTGTAATGGCACGAGCAGTAGGTACTTTGTTGACATTCTGGATACGTATGGCCATATTGTGGGTATGTAGTTAGGACTTGGTTTTTCTATTAACTTTTTTCTCGTACCTTAAACCACCTTCTAGACTTTCGGCGGAAAAAGAAGCCGAGCCTTACAGCAGGAGTTCGGGACTTTCCTTTCGCCTGCAACAAATCGTAAAGTCGTCGCGCCGGGCCCCGGTGTCGAGCGAAGCATCAAGAAAGAATTTCAATTGGATGATAAATCTGGTTCGATGGCTGTTCTCCACTAACCACAAGGATATAGGGACTCTCTATTTCATCTTCGGTGCCATTGCTGGAGTGATGGGCACATGCTTCTCAGTACTGATTCGTATGGAATTAGCACGACCCGGCGATCAAATTCTTGGTGGGAATCATCAACTTTATAATGTTTTAATAACGGCTCACGCTTTTTTAATGATCTTTTTTATGGTTATGCCGGCGATGATAGGTGGATTTGGTAATTGGTTTGTTCCGATTCTGATAGGTGCACCTGACATGGCATTTCCACGATTAAATAATATTTCATTCTGGTTGTTGCCACCAAGTCTCTTACTCTTATTAAGCTCAGCCTTAGTAGAAGTGGGTAGCGGCACTGGGTGGACGGTCTATCCGCCCTTAAGTGGTATTACCAGCCATTCTGGAGGAGCAGTTGATTTAGCAATTTTTAGTCTTCATCTATCTGGTGTTTCATCCATTTTAGGTTCTATCAATTTTATAACAACTATCTTCAACATGCGTGGACCTGGAATGACTATGCATAGATTACCCCTATTTGTGTGGTCCGTTCTAGTGACAGCATTCCTACTTTTATTATCACTTCCGGTACTGGCAGGGGCAATTACCATGTTATTAACCGATCGAAACTTTAATACAACCTTTTTTGATCCCGCTGGAGGGGGGGACCCCATCTTATACCAGCATCTCTTTTGGTTCTTCGGTCATCCAGAGGTGTATATTCTCATTCTGCCTGGATTCGGGATCATAAGTCATATCGTTTCTACTTTCTCTGGAAAACCGGTTTTCGGGTATCTAGGCATGGTTTATGCCATGATCAGTATAGGTGTTCTTGGATTTCTTGTTTGGGCTCATCATATGTTTACTGTGGGCTTAGACGTTGATACCCGTGCCTACTTCACCGCAGCTACCATGATCATAGCTGTCCCCACTGGAATCAAAATCTTTAGTTGGATCGCTACCATGTGGGGGGGTTCGATACAATACAAAACACCCATGTTATTTGCTGTAGGGTTCATCTTTTTGTTCACCATAGGAGGACTCACAGGAATAGTCCTGGCAAATTCTGGGCTAGACATTGCTCTACATGATACTTATTATGTGGTTGCACATTTCCATTATGTACTTTCTATGGGAGCCGTTTTTGCTTTATTTGCAGGATTTTACTATTGGGTGGGTAAAATCACAGGTCGGACATACCCTGAAACGTTAGGGAAAATCCATTTTTGGATCACTTTTTTCGGGGTGAATCTTACCTTCTTTCCTATGCATTTCTTAGGGCTTTCGGGTATGCCACGTCGCATTCCAGATTATCCAGATGCTTACGCTGGATGGAATGCCCTTAGCAGTTTTGGCTCTTATATATCCGTAGTTGGGATTTGTTGTTTCTTCGTGGTCGTAACAATCACTTTAAGCAGTGGAAATCAAAATAAATGTGCTCCAAGTCCTTGGGCTCTTGAACAGAATTCAACCACACTGGAATGGATGGTACAAAGTCCTCCAGCTTTTCATACTTTTGGGGAACTTCCAGCTATCAAGGAGACGAAAAGCTATGTGAAGTAAAAGAAGAAAAGGTCGACGACTGCTACTAAGAACCTAACAGAACTTTTTCGAAAAGAAAGCCATGGTCGAAGCGGTGCGCTCATTCTGCATTTTTTTCGTTCAAGTTCAAAAGGGCACGAGAAAAAAGCAGCTGGATGTAATAAAGGAAAAAGACTTGCTAAGCTTGGATGCAGCAAATGAGATAGATTGAATGAAAGCATTGGATCAGGGCATCCAATCACAGGCGAAAGGTATTCGGAGTTCTTCCCCGGAAAAGCAAAGTCCTTACTTTGACTTAGACTTACCCGAATCAAGTCAAGGCGATGAAGCAGGCGAAAGGCCCATCTTATTACTTATTATAAGAGTTCTCCCTCTCCCCGGGCCTAGTCTGACTCATCAAGCTGCAATGCAAAAGTTGTCCTTTCAGCATTCCATTAGTGTTCATTGTATCATTGGCCTGTAATGAAAAACGATTCTAGGAGAGAAGTTCGTTATCTACGTTTCTTATCATTAGATGAGACAGTTAGCCGGATGAGTGCCAAAGACAACAGCCGATTGTCCCTGCTTGGAGTTAAGAAGGCACGCGCCCTCACGCTTTCGAGCAGAATATCCATACCTTTCTTTTAGTAGTGAATGAGATGCTTGACAATAACGCAAAATTCAGACATAACATATAAGGTGTAACACAATGCCTTAAGTGTGGGAGGTCAGCACTCTCTTTTGTCTTTTTGCCCAATATCTCCTTCGGGAAGGAGCGAAACCTTGACTAACCTTTCCCTACCGAACATAAAAGTTTGCATTGGGAGCCCCTATCATTTTTTAAAGAAAAGCAGTTAGTTGTAACGAGGTCTCCCGAAATGATCGTGAGAGGCACGTACCCAGCTGGGGATTCGAACCCGACTCTTCCAGGGCTTCTTCATGTTATAAGATGACGGCAACCGCTACCACCACTCCGAAAGGGCAACCTCCTCTATAAGATATAAGAATTTGCTCGAATACGAGAACGTAAGCGCTAGGTAAGTCTAGTCATCAACTAGACGTTTGGGTATAGTCGCGTTAGCGCTTTTCTGATCGCTTTGAAGCTTTAGCTCTCGATTCGCTCGCCATAACAAGCTGAGCGTCATGGTCGAACACACACACCCTTACCTTAAGGTAAGGCACGGTTAGCCGGTCAAGAGACAAGACTTTATTAGAAAGAGGACAGTCACAGACTCGCGTTTAAGTCAGAGTCTCAGCGAACAAACACTCACTTAATCGAAAGCTAAATAATAAACTTTGGAATGGTAACGAAGATCGAAATCCTTCCTTCCGGCAAGGTCGAACATAAGGCAGAAAGATCAGACTCAGTTCGAGATTCCTTACGAATTAGGGTAAATCAAGGACCCTTTCTTCCTAATCAAAAAGAAAGCCCTGTTCTAGCAAACTCTGTCTTAACAGATGATTCTTTAGATTCGGATGGAGATGCTTTTGAGGGGCTTTATTTAGCTGTATGTTACGAAGCGTAGGGTCTTTCAACAACTAGAGCGGTCCTCTCGGAAGGATGTTGACCCCGTCACCGATGCTCTTGGCTTTCGTGTGTCACTGATTTAGCTTCCGATTGGGTCAGTGTGAAGCATTGGGTTTCTGCCTTAAGCTCGCCTGTGACTGTCCTACTCTCCCAAGTCAGTTTCGAATCTGGATGACCTACTGTTTTGACTACGTTACAGCTGGATCGGTTAGTTCTGGGATGATTGATGCCTTCCATACATCAGCATTCTAGAAGTACAGCTTTTGTTGTGTGTGTTCTTTCCAACTGGAAAGACTTGGCTGGCTAGCCCCTTCTTTCCTTATCTAATGACATAGATAGAAAATTATTGCCGGAGAGTGATAATTGAGTAACGATTGATTCAAGCCCGTCACAAGGTGCCAGAGTAGACTTCTAAGCAAGATCGAGTATAGAGTGAGGAAAGCCTTAGTCTGAAAACACAAGAAGTAGGTAGCCGTTATCAGTCCACCGAAAGTGGTCAATCAGGCTTCGCACCTTCCCTTACTAAGCTTTCAGTCCTAATAGCTACTTCCTTGCCTTAATAAGCTCCCAGGAAAGCCTGCTTTAGAATATAAGAGTTTTTTCTTTCTGCCACTCAATCAGAAGTGTTATACTAATAGGTTGATGCTTTCGCTTAAGCAAATGGTGCCTTTTGGTCCCGTCTCCTTTTGGGCCCATTGGTAGCATAGGAGAACCCGACGTAACTAGAGAGTAGTTGTCGGCAAATCAAGTCGACGATCTTTCCTTTTCCCGGAGCGCCTTCCTTGACGCGTCTGCGTCTGGTGCCTCGGAGCCTGCGGTATAGAGAACGGATCTGAATCAATATCGAATGCAACCTCTCCCGCCGTGGAACTGTTTCCGTTTTTCAATCGAGGTATATTGTAGTTTCCTCGGGTCGTCGCCGCCCCACCCCTTTTTGATTTGACCCATAATCAGGTTTTTCCCATCCCAAGATAATAGAAGAGGCAAAAGAAGACCCATACCATAGCCATAGATAGGTAGGAAGGGACAAGATTGGAATAGAATCAAGTTGGCAAAGCAAAACCACTGCTGAATCTGGACTAAGCCCTCACTCCACGGCTCCTCAGGGAAAGAGAATAGGAACAGATAGGAGCACTTAGACTTGGTTGGAGGCCTGACCTATCTATAAAGAGGCTTGTAGCTTCACCAGAATCAGATGCATATGCCGTGGATCATCGGCTTTCAATTCCGGCGTTCCAGAGCAGAGTAGTAGTGATTGGCAAAAGAAGCCTCTAATCCCAATGACTTTAGGTCTCCCTAAAGCTTAGGTCAGGGTGGGCACCGGGCAGTAAGAATATTCACCGACCAGTGTTCATATTGGAATGGGCTCCGCCGGAGCTAGGAGAACAGCAGCTCTTCCGAAAAAGAATCTGACAGTTTCAAGTCCGTGGGAATCTTCCTCCTGGGATGAATTGCCTTCAATCATCTATCGAATTGGAATTCTCTGTCGAAAAAGGGGAAGGCGGATTCCATAGTTGCCTCACAGCCTGCCTATTCGAGAACATCTGCTCGTGGGATCTGACTAAGATGACATTTGATCTCGGCCTGGCCTAGCGCTTGAAAGCATAAATTTCCATAAGCCGTCAGGGCAAGAAGGTCCTTAACAACCGATTCCTATTCTTTATATGTCATGTCACTTCCTCGTCCATTAACAAGGCAAGAGCAAATGAAGTCACCGCGCTCTTTCCCTCTCACCAGTACTTACCTATAAGGGATGGGGCGGAACCGGTTCAAACCAACAGCCACTTTCCTTAATGGCTACCCGCTTTCGAGTGAACTCTTGGACTGGCTGAAAGGGAAACTGTACAAGGCATTTTCCACTCGTTTACGAATATTAAAGGAAAGGATTGTTGCACTCTCTTGCTTGAATGAATCGACATTTGTGGATGGTTGTTTCTTTGGGATTATTTTATCTATATTTAGAACTACTGGATCAACTACTCCGGCTTTTAGCCTTTTGAACCAGTGGAACCCTAAAGTAACTCGCCCGTTCAAACTCTTCTGTCCATCCCATCTAAAGCCTTTCATCAGTGAATCCGGGGACAGCCGCTGCTTTATTTAAACAGCTAAGATAAGGTCTAAGACCGTCTCTTTTTTTCCACATCCTCATTCCTCCTTATTTCAGGATACTTTTTCTTTTAAATGCTACGGAACCAGCTTTCCCAATCAATAAATTCAAATTAAGGGGGTCAATTCCCTCGGTGCGATGGGGGAGTTTGTTCCTCTCCCTATGGCCCGGATCGTCTAAAATGAAGTACGATCACCTCTTAGGCGACCTGACCGGTTAAAGCGCTTCATTTAAATGCTGTAATATGGTTAGGTTTACCTAAAGTGAGTCTCTTGGTTTGAGATGCTCACTACTTAGTAACAGCTGAGTGCCCTACTAGACACTCCTTCGTGGGGTGGCTGTGGTCGAGTCCGATGTTCTGTCACAGTGTGACTTATTTTATCGAGATCTCTGTTAATTTCTGGATCTCCTGATGAGGAATCGGTGGAGAGTCCAGCCCCAGCAATGTGGTTGTGATTCCCTATCGATCGCTTCCGAAAGGGGTGAAAGGCGACCTGAAAGGAAATTAGTTATGAGAACTTTATTTGATAAGTTACTTACTTTGACACCCATCCGGTGGCAGAGAGTATTGGAAGACTTTCGGGTGATGGTGACTATCTTGAAAAAGATGGTCCTCCTCACCCTGGACGGCTATACTAAGGAAGTTTGCATAGCAGGCTACCTTTTCTGCAAGAAAGTTCGACATCTGGTTAAGGGATCAGGACTTCTCTTCACCGCCTTGTATTTGAAGCAATGTAGTTCATCGCTCCAAATATGGCGGTTGTAAGAAATCTCCTGAGCTCTTGCCAGTGCCGATCTCTCTCACTAGGTCCGGGTGCCCTCGCATAATCCCGTCCTTTCATAGGAGGATGATTTATAAGAGGGATGATAAAGCCGATCTGTTGGTTAAGTTATACTTGTCTTTCTTCACACTTAGTAATTTTATTAAGCTGTGTCCAAAGATAAGTAAGAAGACTGAAAAGTCTATAACCCAACCGGATCAAGTTTTATTGGTATTATTAAGGAGAAAATACCTGATCTCGTCAACCGATACCTGCCCGGAGTCTCCACCATTCCCTTAAACCAAGGGATGAAGTGGGTTCCGACCTGGAAGTCATTACCAACATTCAAACAAATGAATGACCTGCTGAGACAGAACGCCAGAGAGCAAGGAATTGGTTTCCCTTTCAAGGGTAGTATCAAGTCTTGCTTTCCTGCCGTATTCTTTGAATTATCAGCTTATACTTTCCTCCTTGAGTTTATACACTCTCGGGGGGAGCAGTGGTCATCAGGTATTCTCTGGCCTGAGAGAACTAGGTTCGCATTGGACCGTCAGAATATCTCAGGATCTGATTTAGATCAGTTTGAGAAGACATGCGGTCCGCAGCTGCCTAGCTATCGAGACCTGAGGATACCTCCTATTACAGGAAGGCTGGGTTGTACTTTTGAGGGAGGGGGTAAAAGGCGGATTTTCGCCATTGGGAACTATATCTATATCAATCAACGGTTGTTGAAGCCAGTCCATGACTGGTTGATGGATGTCTTGAGGGGGGTGCCCATGGATGGATGGTACTTTCCAAGCTCCTCTTGATAGGTTGGCTGGCAAACAGGATTGTTATTCATTTGACCTAAAATCGGCTACCGATCGGTGGCCGATTTGATGGTTCTTTTAGATTATGCAATACCTGTTTGACCGGTCGTTTGCCTCCGCTGTTGTGAACTCGGCCCTCGCGTGCAACATTTTTTAAATACGCCCGGAGGGCTGTCATTTCCTTCATCGCGGGGCAGCCTCTTGGCTACTATTCATCCTGGCCCCTTTTCGCACTCTCTCACCACTTGTTGGTGTGCAGATCAGGTGCATCCAGGGATGAAGTTCGACTCCTATGCTGTGCTAGGGGATGATGTGGTCATCGCTGATTCCTCAGTGGCCAAGGTCTATGAGCGGGCTCTGGAGCAGTTTGGTGTAATGATCAGTTACCAAAAGTCTCTGATCTCTAACACTGGCTGCGCAGAGTTTGCAAAACAGTTCCGAGTCCACGCTCTAAGGAAGGACCTTAGTCCAATCTCGGCGAGAGCCTTGATGAATTTCTTCCACCCTTACGGTCTGATTAGTATCGGTCAACGCTACGGCTGTTGCCGATTTTCTACTCTAGCCCGTGTGTGGGGGGGCTGGTTTTCGGACACTGGCTACTATCGCGACCAAATTAAAGTTCGAGAGGTTGTGGCAGACCAAAACTCTCCTTCGTCCAGAGGGCTTTGAACTCTGGCTTGGGAGGGGTTGTCCTCTAAACCCATACCTGAGGGGTCATCTTATTGGTGTACTCCGCAAGGAAATGAAGCCTTCAGAGTTAAGGCTCATCCCAGACGAGCTATTTATTACCTAAAAAGTATTTGACTAGAGTATAGTAGTCTACGTGGATGTGGCTTACTTACGTCCGCTGGTACTGTATGGTGGCTTTGTCCCCTGACATCAGGGAGTTCTTTGAGGCACCTATCGTATCTTCTTCATGGAAGACCGTAAAGATAAAAATCTTGTTCGGTTTGGTCTGATGTGGGGATTGTATGATTTGGTGGGGTCCTTGGGGCTTGGTTGGCTTTCTTACTCCTAGCGTCGTCGATGACTCCTTTCCTAAGTCAGTGATTATGATGAAGGAGTAGTTCCGTAATCTTTCTGCTATTCTATTAGGATGTTTCAGCTGTCTCTGTCCTTATGGCATATCCGAGGCTGCGTCTTTTATCTCTGGTCTTCGCCTTTGGCTTCCTTCCGCCTTGCTTACTTCGTAGACAACCTCAAATATCATATACCCAACTGGGAGCTCATGCTAAGACACTCCAGCCTGACCGCCTCGCCTTCACAGTTGACGAAACGAGTTGCCTTTCTCCCTGGCCTCCAACTAATGGCCCCGCCTTCCGAGTAGCCGGACCGACCGACTCAAGCTGTAGAGGCCCCTTACCTTAGGTAGCCAATCATTATCAAGTAAGGAAGAGCACCTTACCTTAAGGAAACTGAAGATAGCTCAATGAATGGGGAGAGTTACGAGAAGGGAAGGGCTTCATAGCTCCTTACTATAGATAGGCGACTAAGGTAAAACCCCACCTTTTAATCTGACTAAGAAGTAAGGCCCGGAAACGGCTCCAATAGGGCACATTCGTCCATCAAATAGCCGAAACAGGCCGTAAACGCCTCCGAGAGCGTTTGTTATAAGCCGAAGGAAAGGCCGCTCGGAGATTAGCAGAGTTTATGTAATCTGATCCAGCCACAACTCCAGCAAGAGTAGGCTCTGAAGAATGAAAAGACGTATAAGGGCTAAATCCATTTCATGCAGTTTTTTGGGGAAAGATTTAGACAACCAACGACGTTAGCGACGAGTTCGCACCCCCTGCAAGATCACGTTTTTCATCAGCCACTACTATTCTTTCTGCCAATCCTGAATCCGAAGTACGGTAACATGGAAGTAACATAATAAGATTCAAAGACAGAAGCGGAAGAGGCAGAAGTCCAATCCTTAATATATATTGCCGAAACTGGGCAAGCGAAGTTAGTTAGCTTTATTTGAATTCTTTAATGTCCTCAGGGCAAAGCCAGGCACAAACTGAAAAAGGAGAATTGGAATTTTCCTTAAATCCGCGGCGCCGGATTTTAGCTAATGAACAAAGGGGGGCTGAACGACAAAATGGAAGTGTCTTTTCTGGTAAGGCTAAAGACGAGACCCAGAAAGTTCCGGCATAGTAGCGCGCCAAGCAAGCGAAGCAGCAAACGAAGACACCCAGTACAGCAAGTTACAGCCCCCTAGGAAGAGGGTAAGGCAGCTCAAAATGGAGGCTTGGCTTGAAATCTTTACTTTGAGAACGAAGCGCCAACTATTATTAGTCAAAGTAAAGGTTTGGTTTTCGGAGCTGGCTGCAAAGCCCTTACAGGGGTAGCGGCAGATTCTTTAGCACTCGTACCTTCATTATGGTAGCACGAGTAGCGGCTTCAGTAGCTTATCCTGGATACCTCCAGTAGTGGAGGAGGCAAAGCACCAGTGGTAGCATCAGTACCGGCATAGCCTTTTTTTTTACAATAAAGAAAGGACTGGTACTGAACTAGTAGATACGGTTGAGTCAGTTGTTGATCCAGAAGCGGTAGAAGTGGTAGTAGTATACCTTCCATATCAAGAGCTAGGGAACTGGATGGCATTATTGAGGAACTCCGCACTTTTCACTGGGCTTTCGACAAAAAGGTGAAGGTCTTCCTTCCTCTCGTGCCTTTTAAAAAAAAAAAAAGATCCCCGTTGGCTGTGATGTAAGGGTGACCTAGTAGTCTCCTATTTTTTAAGCAATGGCGTATCATGCATGTTCTGCTTGAGTATCCAGAGACCATGGAGAAATGACATTTTGAAAACCTTGCAGCCAGCGAGATGAGCACCCTAACTGTTGTCATCTTTGCCACAGGAAGAAAGATTTCTTCATTCCCATACTGCTGTGAGAAGCCACGAGCAACCAATCGCGCATCTTTCAATCGAGCCCTTACTCTTGCACTTCACCTTATATACCCTGACTACACGGAACTAGAAAGAAGATTTGGCTTCACTCCTTCTGGTAATGGGACAAGTTCCCATGTCTCATTCTTCTTTAATTGTTTGCAGACCTCTTTCATCGCATTCTCCCACTCTGGAATTGGAATGCCTTTAGCTTCTTCAACTGAGCTTGGCTCTTCAACTTTCTGATCTTGAGAGGCACAAGACTGTGACACTTTCACAGTGTCTGCATAGCTGGCTTCTGTATACTTGGGATTGGGCTTCTAGATCCTTGCTTGCTTGTAGATCTTATAAGTCCAGTCTGGCTATCAAGGACAGTGCCTTTCGCAGGCCTCTTGAATATATTGTTGCTCTCTGATTGATAGAGCTGCTTTTATCACTCTTTGTTGACGAAGGCACTCTCTGGGTCGTGGGCCTTGGGCTTTCTCTGACACCTTTCTTCCCCTACCTTTGCTGTACTTGCTTTGAGGGCTTCGTGTAGCTGATTTTGGTGACTCAGGTCCAGAGTCACTCACAATAGAAGGCTCCTGTTGCTCAGGTGCTTGTGCCCGCATACTTTTTTCTAGCATCCCGGAATCCGGCAGTACTACATTTTCGTTTTTTAAAATCTATGATGATGCCTCATCGAAAACGAAATTTGGAAATAAAAAGACTTTTTTGGTAGTCGGATCAATGCACCCCCACCCTTTCTTCTGCTGATCATAGCCGAAAAAGATGCACCTTACCTTATAGTATAGCCTGATTCTCCAGCTTTGTCTTGAGTTGCTTCCTTCCTTATTCATATTTGAGGAGAGAATCTGTGAACGAAGTTGAATCCTTTCTATAAGTGATTCTTCAAGTCGTGCCAGACCACTTCTTCAAATTGGTTTGGTTTGACTCTGCGCCTTGCGAGAGCTCTAAGTAAGGTCCTTAGGGGCATCTCATCCAGAGGGGCTCCTGATTCGAGGTTTCTTTGTGGCATCGCCTGTCCCTTCTATAGAAAGAAAGATAACCTAATTGTCGTTGTCGACACCTTTATCACCTCGTTCAGTAGGCCGGTATGCCTTAAAAGATGGTTCGGGCACAACTACTGGAACCTTACCCTCAGGTAGGAGTGTTGGTTCAAAACTCCTACGTATCAACGATTCCTTATCCGCAATAAGATTGTAAATGAGTATGTCACGACTTAACAACCAGAACGGCTACTTAAGAGAGGACATTTCCCCCAGCGCACGAAAAAAAAGGGATATTCCATCGTGATTCTCCGGTTCAATGATAGCCTGCCTTCTTCTCGATCAAGTTTCAAATGCCCAGCAAAACTCCACTTTCGACCGGTTGAGACTATGAAAAATCAGTTTATGGTGTACAATACAAGCTGAGATCTTTTCTTTCTCAAAAAGAAAAAAAAAAAGGTGGGCAAGAAGAAAGCTATGGAGAGATTTGTTCTACAAATGGTCTATCTATTTAGGTAGGAGGGCTAATGCCAAAAAGAGAAAGGAAAGGTATAAAAGAAAACGGCGGGGAACGAAGGAACTGACTGATTCAATGATTTCGGAGTTCAATCACCCGACTCAATAGGAAGAAGAGGAGTCGGAGCTAGTTTTTTATTTATCAAAGAAAGAGTGCCAGTGGACCGGAAGAAGAAGCTTGGATAGCAGACCTGGCTTTTTCCGGATCGGTAGCAGTGTGAGTTTTTTACCTCAGAAGAGGATCGCATGGAAAGGTTCTTTCGTCAAATTCACCTCTCCCACGCCCAATCTTTACATCAGTGGATGGGAGCAGAGCAAGTCAAGTTAGCCCAGTTCTCTTTGCATAGACCTATAACCTATAGGGAATCGAATGAGCTAGAAGAGAAGGCAGAAAGCCTATAAGTTGTTCGTCCTCATTCAGCCTTGCTTGACCGAAGGAGATAGAAGGCTCATCAATCAGTCATAGCCTAAACTGAGGCATTGGAGGGGCATGAGAATTTACAAAGAAGGTGCGCATTCCGATTTGGTCAATCTCATCCCTTTTCTCTCGCGAGCCAACCTTTAGTTCCCTCTTTTCCCTTCGAGGCAAAAACTAGAAGTTCCCTGAGATTGCCTTCTCTTTCTTCCTTTAGGGGTGAAAAGAATCCTGACCGGAGTTCCCTTCGAATAAGAATTAGTAAGATCTTACGGATACCTTTCCCTTTCTACCCGTTTTGCCCTTTCTTCACAGTAAGATGCCTGAGACTTTCTCCTTCCCTGGACCTTGTTAACCGGCTGACTTAGCCTTTCTTCAGGAGTGCTAACACGCGCCTTTACTAATCTTTCTTTCCTATCGCCCGATCCAGCAACTCCTCTTTCTTACCTTCCTTTTAGCCTGCCTATATCTATTGAGTGAGTCAAAAGAAAAGAGCTTTCATAGCTTCATAGCTCTCATCCCCTTACCCCCTTTATTGAAATTGGGTCTAGCCAATAACTATCCGGCCCTTCCCTCTGATCCCTTGCCTCGGGTGGATTGAGCGACTGACCGACTGATTGACCGAACTTCCTGCCTGCCTGCTGCCTCCTTGTAGTAAGAGCATTCCCGGGTATTGAGGAATTAGTTGCAAGAAGAATTCAATCAAGAAATGCTGCTACTTTTACATCAAGAAATCCGGGATTTTCCTATTCTATTTCCGGTCTTCGGTTAATGGGCTAATCCGTGATAGTTGAAGAGTTAAGGATTGACCGCTTCTCATTTCTGGAAGTCAATTGGGTACTTGCTTTTTGCGGAAGTCGGAATCTTGCTTTCATCTCTTTTTCACTCTTAATGGGTTACTCCTAATCTTCTTTCGGAAAGGTCAAACTCCTTCTCGAGAGGACAGCTTGCTTAGTTTCAGGTGGACACCGCCCTCGCCCCGATATCCCACCTTCGAACTCCATCCCTCCCTTTCACTCCGGCCGTCTTGCTCGCTTACTCGACTCGGACAGAAGAAAGAGCAACTCAGGCTTATCCTAAATAATCCCCTAAAAAGCTAACTAAAGATCTATATAAAGAATGAGCAGAATAAGATATTAAGGAATTAGTCTTCTCTCTGTCTTCCTCCAATGCGCAGACACTCGAACTTGCGGAATTCAATCTATCAAGCTGAGTAAGAAGGGCTTCCATAAAGTCAGTCAAAGGGGAAAGGAAGAGGGCAACAAAGAAGACCTTTTTCTATAATTCTATAATAAGGAAGAGTTTTGTTTTAGTCCTTGACTCAATCTTTGTGGATTTCGGGATTATGAGCTCAGTCTTCTGTGACCCACTCTTGCTCTTCTCCACAAAGCAAAGAGCGAGCTGCAACTTCTAAGGTCCATAAGGAAGTTCCTGGAGCTCCCCCGATTTAGATACCTCAGACAAGACCTTTTTAATTTAAAGGGTGCCCCTTTCCTCGAAGGGCTGGGATGACAAGAGAATCTTCCGCTGGGGAACCTTCTTCCTTATCTTATATCGGATCTTATAATTGTAGAGGCCACAAGTAGCATAGTCTTTTAACCCAGCTCGCTTACTCCTCCAAATATGAAGATAAGCCAGACTGAAGGACCCTTTCTCGAGGAAAAACTTCTTATGCCAAGTATGCCAGACTTTTCAAGAAGGTTGTGAATGTCCGTTCTCATCGCTAACAAATTGCCTTCTTCAACCCGAATGGTCCCTTCCGCGCGGGGTTCTTCCGTTTAAGATTTGACTCAACTCTTCCCGACTTAGAGGAAGCCCGAATCATTCTTTATGGGGTTGTATGCAGAGGAGAGCTTGCCAGAATCCTTATGTTAACCTGCATCCCCAAGCAGTTACTATGAGCTAGAATGACTGTGTGGCTTACCGGGAGAAAGATAAAGACAAAAGGCAGATCGCTTCGGGATCAAGGGTATCTCAATTCTTCTTTTCATCTTCAAGAATTCCGTCGATACTAATCAAAGTCAGAGGCAGGCCCCTGGGGTTGAAAAGCTTCTTTTTGACTAAGCTAAGAAGGGTCAGTGTGTCGAGTTGGACGAGGTGAGAATTTGAGTCTAGCAAGGAAGGAAAGTATACCTTTAAGCCTGCTGTAATGCTTGAGTTGAGGAAAGGGGGAAAGTTCTCAATTCAAAGATCCCTATATTAAGGAGACCACCACTTTCTCCTTACTTTCTTTTTCCTATATCCCCTTACCTTAAGAAGCCCAACCCGAAAGAAGTGAAAGGCAAAGGGGCGGATGGGAAGAGTCGGGGCTTTGTTTGACCTTTTTAAGAAGAAGAAGAAAAGGAATAGGCTAGAAACCCTGTTCAATAAAGGGGAGAGCCCTACTTGGCATAAAAGGGCGCTCCCAGAGGCTATCATCACATAGAAGAAGCCTTCATAAAGTAGGGCAGTCGTAGAAATTCTTCCTAAAGAGAGGGTCCAGAGGAAAGAGCAAAAGCTCAAGAGAGGAAAGAATGAATAGGATAGGAGTCTGCCGTTCTCGTCAATAGATAGGAGGATGCCACCCTTACTCGTTATAGATATATGGGTAAGTCTCTAAGTAAGTCGGGCAGAATGTATTGTCGGTATGAAAGAAAAAGAAAGAAGAGAACGAGAACAGGCCTAATCAACTCAAAGGCTTTTTGACATTCCTCGTTTCAGGCGAGTTTTTACTCAAATTTGAATCGGCTTGCAAATTGGAGTCAGACGGGCGATGAAGCGGCTATAATACTCTATCCTTCCGTCAAAGCCTCTTCCTTCTTTCTCTCTTTGAGGTGGCGGCATCTCGATAATCGCCTTTGTTTTATCCTCTGAATATGATAGGCCAAGATCCTTCTTGCCTTCCCCTTTCCCGGACTCGAGAACCCCTGAAGCGCACTGGAAGCATCTCAAGGAAAAGAGAAAAGTAAAATATCGTAGGCTTTAGATAAGATTCCCTAGTAGATAGCTAAGCTAAGAGAGTGCTCCGGAAGAGCTAATATTCAAAATTCTTTCCCTTTCTTTCACCGAGGAGGCTAACTAGATAGATGGTGGGTCTAAGGAAGAGAAGAATATGAGCTATATTTTCATCCCCTTTCAGTTCCTTTCCTTATCCTTAGAACAGTAGGGTTTGAAGCTGGCAAAGTCAATCAACCAACGCCTTTCAAGCTATATTATATCTTAAGTAGGGGTAGGGCTCTTAGGCAGCAATAGAAATGACTCTGACAACCTGTCTCAATCTTTACCTCTCCAGGATCAAGAAAGACCTCTTCTTCTAATTAAGATGTTTTATCTCTGGGGAGTTTTCAAGCCAATCTATAAGTCTCTTTCCTTTAAAGCCTTGAAGTTAAAATTGTACTTTCAAGTGAAGCAAGTATAATTTCTAGTCAAGCATCAGAGTCAGGGTCAGCCCTGTCAGCCAAGATGGATGTCTTTCTTTCTCCTAGAGAATATGCTTTCCCCATATCTTTTTTAGTGTGTGTGTCTCTAGTAGCTGGCCTAGTGGCTATCCTCTTTCCTGCAGTCCTAAGCTCAGTCCCTGTCCTTATGTATGGGCTTATAATCTAAGGTACCTCCGTCCCTGGAGATATGAGTTTACAAGTGTTGGATTCTGAAACAATAGCATTCTATACTTCTCTGTCTATCGCTCTCACTATTATCTTAATCTGAATGTCTAGGAGCAGGAATTGAATTGTGCTTTCAATAGGCTCAATGTCTGGTCTAACTGATGTTCCCAAACACTTCAGCAAGAGACATCATTTTTTGATCTTCTTCTTTCTTGTTGATGTAGCAGAGTATCTAAAGGGGTATCTAATTGGAATGCTAAGGTCAGGCCTTGTGTAAACCTATCCTAATCCCAGTCCAGCGGTCTCTGTCCCTTAGGCAAGCGCAGGATCTTTCAAATGGGAAAGAAAGATGGAGTGTACTATCACCTGGACTAAGGTTATCCTATTTCCTTTGCAGGCACTTTTTTCTTTTCACTTGAAGGATAAGTTTTTCAACACCCCACCTACTTACTTTTCCTGCCAGAAAGGGGACTAGTCTCTTAGTTAGCCAGTCAAGGTGTCAAACGAGCAAAGCAAGGAAGGGCTAGGTCAAAAAAAGGGTAAACTTTCTCGTAAAGCACTCTTGCTATCATTCCTCGCCTTACTACCAAGCGTAATAGCTAAAGAGCTAAGAGTGCTAGTGTGATTCCGTATAACAAGAGTGTCATTCCGTCTAGCGATAGTGGGCCAGTAGTATCCGTATGTATCTATTGTACCAGTAGTTGCGATTTTCATTCATAATTTAATCGAGTATATCCTATGCATTTCCAGTTCTTTTCTTTCTCCCTTTACGCGAGTTGAAGTTTAAGTTGAAGATTTCCTTCCCTTCCTGCTGAACTCTCTCTTAGTTCCCCGCCAGCTAATGCTAAAATCCTAATCTACTTCTTTTTCTCTTCCAGCTAGTTCCGGTTCTCTTGATTGAAGATGGGTTGATATGGGTTCATGCGAGCTCCTAGTCATTTCAAGGTACCTTGGATGTTTTGGGGTCAGAGCTAACAGCTATGGAATTCCCGGGGCTGGTAGCAGTCTCAATTCTCGTATGCTTAACACGTGGTGGAGCTAAGGATTTCATACCTTCTTTCTTTTCTTCTCGCCGACCAAGCTCTTAAGCCGTTTCAAACACGGAAGGGAAGGGGCCATCTACTACTAAATCATACCTTTCGGACGTTGCCACCGCTCAATCCACCCCTGCGAAAGTTGGTATTCAAGAGACGGAAACTATGTCAAGAAGGTGGAACTAGGAATAAGAATAGGGATCCACGTCGAGCCATCCTGACGGACGAGCAGCATCAATTGAATCGGCAGACACAAAGACGAAGACAGAGACGAGCTAACATGTAAAGTAGTGGAATGGAAAAGGATGGTAGCCCACCCAGGACAGCACATAGAGTAAGGTTGGCTCTATGCGAGAGAGGAAAACCGCATGGACACGGCTCCTTTTGGATAGATCGTCAAGCAATTTACCCATATAGCTATTATCGCGAGGGTGAAATACAATCCATTACATCTGGATTGAAACTTGAGAACCTCGAGAACCAAAGATATAAACTGAAAGATAGAAGCTATCTAACAATTTTAATATGAATAGGAACAGCCTTCAGAGAGAAGAGACAAGGCCAGGCCGAAACGAGATTGCCATTCCTCGGGTCTAAAAGAGTGCGTTTCTATTTTGCCTTTACTTCTTTTTTGGCTTTTTTTTAATGGCTCTTGGAAAGTCTTTTAGGGCACATGAAAAGGGGCCTCTTCCCTATCTGGTTCATCATCTCATCAGCACCTTCACTGCTATCCAATAACGAATCAGTGTACCCACCCCTAACTAACGCCGCCTTAAGTGATGAGTGGGCTAAAGTAAGTAGTGGTTTCACAATATGGGGAAGTGTCGTGTCTGGGCCCTTATGAACCACTCGATCCCTGGCCTAGGTACCACTAGTTACCGAAATAAGTAAGATAGAACATGAAAGAAACACAACACACAAGAGGAGCTGGGATATACCTAATATATATCCGAAGATTGGTAAGGTTAACAGAACCCAACGCAACACACCTTCCTACCTATCGACCCTTACCTTAGTAGATCATGGTCGGATAGTCGTAGTCAGGGGCTTGGTAAGGAATGAAGAGCCACTTTGTTTGATGGAGAAGTCTTTATCACTTCCTTAATACTGTAACTTCATACTATATATATAGTCCGCGGTCCTCATGCGGAACACGAGATACCCATATCGAAATTTCAAAACCTTCCAATCCACGCATTGAACAAGGTCGAAACGGATCTCTATATTGTATTGGGCATTGGAGGGTGTGTAGCAGATTGATCGTTTCGTTGCAGATGACAGGGTAGGGGTCACTATCCGGCCCGGATTTCTTACTGAAGAATCTTGCTGGGCTGTATCCTCCGCATACATAATAGTGTAATCAGGTCGAAAAGGTAGGTGTTTGATTGAAGCTTTCTTTCCGCTTGCATATTATATAAGAATCTCTCATTACTGCCATGAAGCGGGACAATCGCTAAGAAAACAACCCCTGCATAGACCCAAGATTTCTCGTTGATCTGGGTTGGATGAACGGCATTATATGTTGTCAAGAACCCACCTCCGAAATAATACGAGTTGAGAAGCAGTTTTCTCGGCTCAGGTTCAAATGCAGGACCACTTTTTTTTTAGGATTCAAGATAGATGCGGATGTTGCACCGCATTACATTATATATATGAGATTATGCACCATCCACGCCACGTTGAAATCAACTATGAGATCGCCCGCTTTCCTCGTCGTTTCAAGTCCCCGATCCTCCTCAGCAGTGGAATCTGCCTGCTTCGTACCCGATGACTGCGTCCTTTTTTTATATGCCTCCTACTCAGCGTCAGCGGTGATGCATGCCTCAGAGTTATTTGATCATCCGTCGCATTTGCATCAGCAGTATCCCTTACTTAATCATCTGCGGCATTTTACGCTGAGTATTTCTATTGATACTATTGATTGGGTCAGCAGCGCTATGATTTGGGTGGGGTCAGCGCTATAACTAAATAAAGGTGTAGCATAAGGTGTAACGTGAAGAATAAGTAACGTATTGCTAGGGATATAAGTTGGTCCTTCCGCGCGCGTATGCCCCCGCGTAGTACTTACTTATTCTATTTATTAGGATCAAGAACGGCGTCGTCCAAAGGATTGCCATTCGATCAACAAGGGACTGCGCAAGGATATTTCTTTGATCGATCAACAGGCAGGGGGAAGGGAGGGGACGAACGTCGGCAGGGCATGGTGGTTCAAGGAAGGGGCACTGCATGGAAGGGAAGGAATCCGGGCCAACCTACCTATGACTAAGCTAAGGGGGGAGAAGTTCCTTATCTTTATTTAGGAATAGTGACTGGTAACTAAGCGCATCTACTACTCTAGTACTTACTAAAGGAAGGAAGAGAGGCAGGCCGCTCTCTTATAGCAGGAAAGCTTTCGTAACTTGTTGCAGCGGATGTTGCCGCTTAGAGATAGGACTGAGTTGAAACTAGAATAAGTGAAGATCGTAAAGGGACTCGACGATAGGAGTTTCCAAACCTCAACAGAAGAAGGCCGCTGATGTTGTGGTAAAAGATTATCGACTTCTAGTTGCAGGAAAGAAAAATTCTTTTACTTATCGAGTAGCTGGAGAGTATGGTAATCTTTTCTTTTGAAAAAAGGTCATAAACCCTTAAGATTGCAGTGGAAACTTCCCTGACCTATCTATGAACTTCTAGTTCTGACCCATAGTTAGAATGAACGAACAGGCCCTTGGTCTTTAGGTGGATGCTTCTCTTCTTTCTTTCTCTGGTAGTGAGGCTTCTAGAACAACGACAACCGATTTTCCGGTAAGCGGATTGACTGCTTTCCCTTATTATATTCCATTTCCTAAGGCAGCACACACAAGGAACTATTCTGCTTCAGCTACTGTCTCTTAGTTCGGAGTTTAACTCTTTCTTTCCTCTGATGAATCTTTGGTTGATTCCCTCTTTTCAACCCCTATTGGGTTGGGTCAACTACAAACCTTGTTATCTTAGCTTCGCTTTCAAAAAAAAATCCTAAACTCTGGTTTCTTATTGTGTTGTGTTCAAAATCTTTCGGTCGAGTAGTTATCTGCTTCTGCTACTTCACTAAATGCTGAGTTGGAGAATCCGTTGACTTTACCGGAACATCCGCTAATTGGGGACTACACAATAGAGCTTCGGGAAGAGTTTCCACCCTATTCCTCTCTTCTAAAATAAGGAGCTGAACTCCTAAACCGAATTACCTGCTTTCGGCAAACTCTTCTCCAGCATTCTCAGATTGTTGGATTACTGAAGACAGGTACTTGACTACCGGAAAGCTAGTTCTCCCCTTGAAAGGTTAGTCAAAGAGTTTGAAACCTCTCTAACTACTTATTCAACTCCTCTACCTTCGATCCCGGATATGCCATCTTCCCATTCAGAAAAGCTGATCTTGATCCTTCTCCTGCTACTGATTCTGTTGAGCTAGTAAACTCCTTTACTTAACTTATTAGCCGATCTAGTTCAAGACTTTCCGGTTGAGTCTAGTCAATTGGAAACTCCTCTTTCTTCGCTTCAAGATTCGAGAATCGAGCAGACATGATCAATAGTAAAAAATAGGACAAGGAATGACTCCTAAAGGCTCTTTGAATGGGAGATTGCCTTTCCGCCCCTTTTGTTTTGCAGTCAACGAACGTAATACCTGTAATGAGAAAGAAGAGGGACTACACCCATTAGCATTCATCCCAGCGAACGTCAGACTTTCCGTGAGCCTAGACAGAGGAAGTGAGGCAGGAATGCAATGAGTAACCCGAAGCATCGAGCTCTTTATTTCGGATTCGGAAAAGCCCGGAGCCGGAGTTCAAGAGAAGTGGTCCTTCCACAGTGGAAGGATATTCTAAGCCAACTCGGAAGTAAGAAACAGGAAAGACAGGAAGGGATAGGTATGCCAACCAACCCGCACAGTCGGTTAAGGCAAGGCTGCTAGGAGAGAGCAAAGGGATTTATAGGACTTAGCTACAAGTCCAAAAGCAGCAGGAAGGCAAGCAGCAAGGCAAGAAGACAGGTATTAATACGACTAGTCCAAGAGCTAGCAAGGCAGGAAAGAGATGAACGACTAGTTCTGAAAGCCAGGAAGCTGCTAATTCAAACGTTTCAAGAAGTCTTTTCCCTAACAAATGACAGAAGAATATCTTGTAAACAAAAATCATGCCACCTTATACGTCGTGAAACTGGCCTTAATTCAGTCTATAGGGCCAGTCGAGTAGTTCTCTTCTCCCAGCCAGTCAAGTCAAACAGGTATGTCAGAAAGATTCTGTCTTCAAGAAGTGAAAGAGAAATGCCAGTGACAGAAGACACGGAATGAATCTGCTAGTTCGTCTCATATGTCATTTCACTGGGAACAATAAAGAAATAGAATAGCTAGTAGAGGAGTGAGGCGTTAGCTCTGTTAGCTCGAAGTTTGCTGTGGGATACGGGGGAAGAGAGCAGAACATCGGATCTAGGCATCAACATAGGCTGCAACATACGCGGAAAGATCCGCTCTTTTTACTTGACTTTGGGTGTGGGCTAGGACTTTAGTTGGGCTAAGGTTTGGCGGTTGGGTATCGGAGTGAACTCCTTCTTTTTCCGTAGGAGACTTTTTATCTATCTATTCTATGGTCTATGACCACTGACTACGGTAATCCGAAATGGAAATAGACTGACTACTTATCCGGCAATCAAGGTCTTAGTGGTGAGGGTGGCAGAGTTCCAGCTTAGATGCATCCGTTCTACTGGAAAGGAGAGGGGTTTTGAACCGGGAAAACAGGAAAGTAAGGAATATAGAGCAAAGAAACTCTCCCTACACTACACCCAGATTCGCCCAGGAATATTAGCTCACCAGGCTGACTCTAGATTCTTCTTTTCCTGAAAGAGAGTGAGAAAATGAAAGCAAAAAAGAGTTAGGTCAGTAGGCCCAGTAGAAAAACAAGTTATCAAATAAGGATAATATATATAAGTAATATCGAATATCTAAGGAGCAAGCCCAGTAAATATCCTTGTGAGTTAGTTGCAGGCCTTAGGCCAAGTAAGCATATCCATCAAGAAAGGAAGGGTAAAAGCAAATGAGTTGGAGAACCTTTACTTTATAAGTAGGAGTGTCTGCAAGGGCCAATACAAGCCATCCAGTTTGAGTGTAAGTTCCCGTAAGAGTGTCCTTTCCAATGGTGGGATTCCACATTTATTGGAGTCAGTCTCTTTGTCCACGGTAACACTTTATCTTAGTATACAGTGGGAGTTGGACTCTTTCTTTGCCTAAGAGTTCTATTTCTCTTCCAGCGAGCCAGTACCAGAGAGAGTTGTCAGGGAAGCAGTAGTTCATAGTGCCCTTGTACTTGTAGTAGGAGGTAGGATTGCTTGTACGGGTCTAGCATTTTTTATCACAATAGTGCGATTGCCCGGTAAGACATATGCCCAGTCTTGGGATAATAAAGATATATGAGTCCACCGGTGGATAAGATGTCTAGTGCCTGCCAGGCCAGTGCTAATAGAATGCCCTATATCGTCTTGGATTTCTTAAAATTACGAGCCAGTTAAGTTCTCAAGGTAATGTAGGAGTAAGCAAGCCGAAAGCAGGGGTTCTAGCTATCTACTTTCAATGGCAGTTGCCAGTGGTGAGTGCTAAACCCTAGTAGTTTCATTGATAAGCTAAGCCAATTTATTCATAAACGAGAATCCTCCCTTCGCTTGGTTACAGCGAGTTCCCGGAGGGGGAATGAGGAAGATGTTTATTTTATATTTTATCTATCTATCATATATCTTTTTTCATAGGTAGACCGAGAACATAAGGGACTCCCCAGATTTATGCCTTACCTGAGGTTGCCTTCTATGGAGTTTGAGTGCCAAGGTAAGCGCATGTTATTACAGTGGAATAACCGTCTAGCTTCAGTCTTAGGGTAATCCAAGGGGAATAAGGTTAGTAAGAGTGACAGCAGCTCTATCAAATGAGCCAAAGAAGTTTTCTATTGCCGAAAAGCTATAAGTAAGCTGCATATTTTAAGCCAACCACATCTCATAATCATAAGAAAGCAGAATTCTTTTTGGAAAAAAGGGCAAGAGAAGATTCTATTATTGTTTCACCGTACCCTTATGTTTAACAGTGGTTCTAGAGAAATTCTTTTTAATGAGGGGTTTGAGTTGCAGTGGTAAGGGAGGCCCCGTTGAGTTCTAGTGCCCATTCTAAGCTATATAGTATGGGAATTTATCCAGTACCATTTCTCCGCCATTGATCTAGTTTATTGGTAATATCGCGTATTATAGAAAGAGTTAAAAGATCTCTCTCCGTCGTTACGCTGCTACTTTTATTGCTATTTTTGAGAGTCCCTACTGGTGGACACGATCTCGCTGTTAGGAAGAGTGGTTATGGTAGTACTGAGAGCCCTAGTATAAAGGATATCCACCTTTTGCCAAGACAGAAGCACTTCAACTCTAACCGGCTTGCTTGCCCCGACTCCATTCTCTAACGTATCCCTTAGAATGGAAGGCAGAAAGAAGGACTGAAAAGAAAATGCATAGATTCTAGTTACATTCCCAAACTCCCTAGCAGCTGGGGGGAACTCTCTTTTCATTTCACTCACGATGGGCTGTCTCCAAAGAACTCCTTGCGATATTATCTGTTCTGAGTTCAGCCGCTTCAGTCGATGCTTCCTCATTCAAGTATCGCTGGTGGCTCGGATGAGATCATTGGTCTATCTATACTCGATGGGCGTACAAGCACACACACGCCTTTAGGCGAGCAGAATTCCATGCACCGCACCTTGATCCATTCATTCTATGTGGATTTATGCTCCCATCTGCCCCCCGCTAGAAAAGGAAAAATAACTCACCTGTATTAAAGGCGCTACGTAGAATGCTTTCTTTCGAGCTGGCTAAATAAAGGCTATTGGCGGAAACCTGGCATCGTCGATGGTCACTCATAAAGGTAATCATCGATTTCTTGAGTCAAAGCAGTTGTTTCACCAATGTTAGTTATAGTAATCTTTTTTTAGCCAGCATTCTAGTACAAGCTAGTAGAAAAGGGAAAGCCAGTATCGGTACTCAGGAAGAGGAATAGAGTAGGGTGTTAGGGAGGAATTGGACAAAGCAAATGCCTTTTTGTTCACATGGGATTGATGCCCAGAAGAAAGAAAGGATTTTTGAAAAGATTGGACAGCAAGGCTATAAGGAAGGGACTGAATCCACTAGTGGGACATGCCCATAACAATAGAGCTAGTAAGGCAAGCAAGGTTCTTTATCAGAGAATGGGCTCTTATGGAATGCCTGATTGCATTTGCACATGATTCGTAATAAACAGCCTTTCTGCGCGCAGAGTGGATTAGCAATCACTTCTCTGCTCACTCTTTTCTACGATTTCCGGGTTTGAAGGACCGACGGAGCAGTAAGAAGACTAGCTTTCCGTCTTGCCATTCCATTCTTTATGCCGAAAATGGATTGTCTTGCACATAATCGTCTTCATCCCATGCTGCTTGACGGAATGCCTTCTAGAACGAGAGTGAAGAAAGAAGGGAAGAGAATGTCTTTTATCTTCCAATTTTCGATAGTCAGTCGCGCATTCTTCCTCTCCCTTTCGCGGTTAAGTAGATAGTCGGCCCCTTCCCTGGCCCCGCAACCAAGAGTCACTCGTCGAAAGCTTGATTGATCAGGAAGACGGAAAGAAATCCTGAGAAGGAAAGCCATTAGCCAGCAGGCAAGTAAGCGAGAGCGGGTAGTATGAACTAACTGGAACTAGGGCTATTCAAAGCATCGAGCAGGAAGCATCTAAACATGAAGGGGAATAAGCAGCGCTCTTGGCTGCCATAGTTGGAGGAATAGGAGGTTGAATCAGAAGAGGACAAGGAAGATGACATCGAATAGGCTTTGGAACTGATGACGTTCCTTCTTACAGGGCACGAGATGGGATCACGCTTTCCTTGTTGGAAGCTCTCTCTGTCGCAATCAATAAAGGCTGCTACTGCTAGGCTCTTAGATGGGCTTGTTCACGAATCTCCTGCGTCGAGAAGAAGCTGTTTTCGCACCTGAATCAGAATACGCTGTTTGGATCTTTGCACGACTAGGCTCTTGGCCTTCTGCCTGTACTCTGGATTATGCCTTTTCCCGTCGATTACGGTCTTTCCTGCTTGACTGCGTCGACTCTATGCCTTCCCGGCTTGTTTTCTTGGTGACTCTAACCCGGAGACTTCATACCGTCGACTCTTTCGGTATGCCTTCGACGCTTTAATGAATACCTTCTCTTCGGCAAGTTAGGAAGCGACGAACTCTTCCCTCACCCGAAGGCGAGCGAGTGCACTACATTGAGTA